TGTATTGTATTTCCTCATGGAACCTAATGAGGATTAGGAAAAGAAGACTCGTTGCGTTGATTCTATATTCTATATTAGAAGAATGGAAAAAGTCCTGTTCTTTCAATAACAAGTATTTTTGAATCAAATAAAATAACTTTTTTTATCTTATCTAATTTGTTGCAACAAAAAATAAAAAATGGCCCGTGACACGGGCCAGGACGCGGAAATAAAAAAAGACTTTTCGGACGAAATGAAAAAAAAAAATATAGAATTCTAATTTCTAATATTAAAATTCAAATATTAATAATTATAATAATTAATAGAATATTAATAATTAATAGAATAATATATTATTAATATAATATTAATAATATAATATTAATTTAATAGTAATTAATTAATTAATAGTAATTAAATAGTAAATTACTATAATACTAAATAATACTAATTAGAATACTAATATATTAAGAGTAATATAGTAATATAAAGTAATAAAAAAGGTAAAAAAAAAAGAAAGTATAGAAGAAGGACTTTTTTTTTCAAGCCCTACTTGTTGTGTATTGTTGTGTAATGTAACATAGGAATTATCTTTTCTCAATTGGGAGAGATGGCTGAGTGGACTAAAGCGCCGGATTGCTAATCCGTTGTACGAGTTATTCGTACCGAGGGTTCGAATCCCTCTCTTTCCGGTTCCGTTGATGACTTGGTATTTTTTTTTTCAAGTCTTTTTCTTTATTTATTTTCTAATAGTTAAAGATGTAGAATAGATAAAATTCTAAGAACATTTAATAAAAATAAAAATCAAGTAAGGAAAAAGCCTTATTTTTTTTTTATTCTTCACGTCCAGGATTACGCCCTGGATCATTAGATAAAAATCCAAAGATGAAAAGGGAAACAAAGAATATTACTACTGTGTAAACAAAGAGTTTGAGAGTAAGCATTAGACAATCTCCAAGATCTTTTTTTTTTTGTTTGGAAAAAAAGAAAATTGATTCTCTATTTTTATACCATATATCCTATTTTGACACCAAGAAATGAAGTGGTTTCTAGAAATTTTTCGAAATAGAAAAGCATTTTTCTAAATTCATTTGTAATAAGAGTCGAGTCTTTCGTGCCAAAAATTTTCTTTCATACCGAAAATTAGATATTTCGGGGGGCTCTAACCGAATAGGTTTCTTTTAATAGAATGGAAAAAAGAGGAGCATGGGGTAGGTAATCTATATTTTTCACGTTTATACAATAACTTCAATGTTTGAATCAAGGGCCTATACTATAAGACTTATCTGATCTTATCAATTATTAGAATTTTTTATCTTGAATAAATCATGAATTATTCTAGGACAGTATTCAAAATCTCATCGAAAACTTACAGCAGCTTGCCAAACAAAGGCTAATAGAAAAAAGAACAGAGGGATTACTGGCATAACATCTACGATTGGATTCAAAAAAGCGTAGGCTTCAGGCAATTTTGTGAAGAAAAAACTGCTTGAATAAAGGGCAAAATTAAGACAGATACAAATCAAATTTAAAATATTAAGCATAACAAACATTTTGTTCTTGAAGATAATTGTATTTTGACTGAGTTATTAATATTCATATAAAAATGGATATAAATTAATATTAATATAAAATAGAGTTAAGGTAGACAAAAAACTTTAAACTCAGCCAATCAAAAATCCTTCAATTATCAGCTAAAAAAAGAATAAAAGAAATCATATTTTCATACAATATCTTAATGGAATTCTATATTATGATCAATAAATTCAGTTTAATTCTATATCTACACATATCAAAATACGAACAACAAGCTAATCCAGTTCATAGAAATTTTTGGGGACGGGAATTGACAAAGAACCAATACCAATATTAATTTTATTAGTTTTGAATCAAAATAGAAATGGGGCGTGGCCAAGCGGTAAGGCAACGGGTTTTGATCCCGCCATTCGGAGGTTCGAATCCTTCCGTCCCAGAGCATATTTATTTTCTATATCAAAATTATATATATCAAAATAAAGATTGTTTTTTTGAACAACAAAAGTAAGACGGGTTTTTCATTATATCTTTATCCTCGGGCTGGTTTAGGGTAAAAAAAAAAAGGAAACAATGAATTCATCTGAACCTCTTTGGCTTTGTACCTATAAAAATAAAAAGAGAGTCTAGCATCCAATAAGATGGAATCGTTCTTTATTTGAATTTGATTTCTCATTCATTATCCCACACCCCATGATCATTTTCAATGTCTGTTCGAATCTCATTAACAAACAAAGAAAATACATATGTTACACATTTATTTTTCGACCTATTCATTTGTTTTATTTTAAATCATTGATGGTTTAATCTGAATCTGAATATGGGATTTATCTCTTTTATGATGATAAAACGGAGTCCTTACTATAAACTATAAAACGTTATTCAAATAATGATATCGAGATAAGTTATTTTTTAATTAAATTCTTTTAATTTAATGATTTTTTATGAGTCCTTGGTACTTGAAGAAGTGTGGGATTCACGACTCGGTCCTATCGAGTCACTTGAAGATGAAGATTCGAAGAGAACTACTTATTTCTTCGTCTTATCTTATTGGTTTGCTAATATTCGTATTGGAAATCAAAAAATATTTATATGATTCAATAAAATATCAATAAAATATGGGGTTAATTTGAATTAATTCTTTTGTTTTCTTCATTGTGTATTTTTTTATTAACGGATTTACATTCATATTGACAACAGTGTATCAAATAAATATAATCCGATCTGGGTAATTAGATCTTATCTGTAGATTTATTTATATCTATTCCAGTGGTTTGGTTTTTTTTTTTTTTTCTTCATTCAAATGAAATGATAGGTTTATTGGATTTGCTGTGATACAAAAGTCTTTTTTTGATTGGAAAAAAAAATGGAAATGTATTGAATGTATTGTTATATTAGAAAAATGTATAAAAATGAATATTTCCATTTTTTAAATTATTTTCAATTTTAAATATAAGAATAGATAGCATAAGAGACAAGAGATAATCTATAAATTTTGACTTTATTAAACTTTATCTATACTTTATTTAAATTTAACTTTATCTATTTTTTTATCTGAATCAATTAGAAATTTTTCTATTTCATTTCGTGTTCATTTCTTGTTAGTTTAATGTTTTGATTGTGTCGTACGATTCAATCTCTTTATTTATTCTCTTTGATTTATTTTGATTTTTGATTCCGATTCTATCTACATAACCTAATTATTTGTATTTGGGTTGCTAACTCAATGGTAGAGTACTCGGCTTTTAAGTGCGGCTAACAGCTTTTACACATTTGTACGAAGAAAGGGATTCGTCCATACCATCGGTATTATTTGTAAGACCACGACTGATCCTGAAAGGAATGAATGGAAAAAACAGCATGTCGTATCAATGGAGAATTCTGAGAATATTTGATTCTTACCGGATCGGCTCCAAACAAACCTTGTTTGAATTCTTGGTGCGTAACATAAAAACAAATGAATTCAAATTCAAAGTTGGGGTTGGGTCGAGTTAATAAATGGACAGAGCTCCGCGGCTCCAATTATAGGGAAATAAAAAAGCAACGAGCTCCCGTTCTTAATTTGAATGATTTTCCGATCTAATTAGACGTTAAAAATAGATTAGTGCCTAGTGCGGGAAAAGCTTTTTCTTGAGTGGATTTTCGATTTTTTTAATGAGTCCTAACTATTAGCTATTCTCCACTATGAAGGGGAGTTGAATGTGTAGAAGAAAAAGTATATTGATAAAGCAATTTTTTTTCCAAAATCAAAAAAGAGTGATTGACTTGAAAAAGTAAAGGATTTCTAGTCACCTATTACCCTATAAATGAACATAAACCAATTAGATGGAAAAAAGAGAGGATAGAGGGTCCGTTGGTGAGTTTAACTATTTCCGAGGTATCTATTCTTTTTATATTATACTATTTTGTTTTTATGGTATCGCACTATGTATCATTTAATAACCCAATAAACTCCCTATCTTTGCTTCAATCAAATCGAATTCAAAATGAAAATAGAGAAATCTCAAAGAAATTTAGAAATAGATAGATCTCGAAAAAATGACTTCCTATACCCACTTATCTTTCGGGAGTATATTTATACATTTGCTCATGATCGTGACTTAAATAGATCTATTTTGTTAGAAAATGTAGGTTATGACAATAAATATAGTTTACTAATCGTAAAACGTTTAATTACTCGAATGTATCAACAGAATCATTTGATTATTTCTGCTAATGATTCTAACCAAAATACATTTTTTAGGTATAACAAAAATTTGTATTTTCAAATGATATCGGAGGGGTTTGCAGTTATTGTGGAAATTCCATTTTCCTTACGATTAGTATCCTCTTTAGAAAGATCAGAAATAGTAAAATCTCATAATTTACGATCAATTCATTCAATATTTCCTTTTTTAGAGGGCAAATTCCCACATTTAAATTATCTGTCAGAGGGACTAATACCGTACCCCATCCATCTAGAAAAATTGGTTCAAATCCTTCGCTATTGGGTGAAAGATCCCTCCTCTTTGCATTTATTACGACTCTTTCTTCACGAGTATTGGAATTTGAACAGTCTTATTATTCCAAAGAAATCTATTTCCTTTTTTGTAAAAAAGAATCAAAGATTCTTCTTGTTCTTATATAATTCTCATGTATATGAATACGAGTCCGTTTTCTTTTTTCTTTGTAAGCAATCCTTTCATTTCCGATTAACATTTTATCAGGTCTTTCTTGAGCGAATATATTTCTATGGAAAAATAGAACATTTTGTAGAAGTCTTTACTAAGCATTGGGGGGACAGCCTCTTGCTCAAGGATCCTTTCATACATTATATTAGATATCAAGGAAAATCCATTTTTGTCTCAAAGGATACGCCTCTTCTGATGAAAAAATGGAAATATTACCTTGTCAATTTATGTCAATGTCATTTTGATGTGTGCTTTCAACCCCAAAAGATCCATATAAACCCATTTTCATTATACAAGTATTCTTTCGCCTTATTAGGT